TTTTGGATCACTTCGCCCCCCCTGTATTTTCTTTCTAAACCTAAACACTAAGTAAAAAATCTATTCTATAATAGAACTAGATTTTACTTTTTCAATTTCGAATACGAATGAGAATTAGATACTCACTCGGACTTATGTTACTTGGGAAATAACCCGCGTTTGTTGAAACATTTCAGTTCTATTGGACTAAGATAAGAAGGGGGAAGGAAAAAGTAAGGTGATATGCAAACACCCCCACCCAAAATCTGTCCTTCCTGGAAATTGGGCATTATCTTAACTAATATAAGGAATTGTAGGAGGGAAATTTTGGATGGGAAGGTTGGGGGAATAAAAAAATGTAGTTTTTAGTTAGATTTCTAGGATTAGATTAAACAAAGGGATTTGCAAATAAAAGTGCTAACGCTACAACTAGTCCATAAATTGTTAAAGCTTCCATGAAAGCCAGACTAAGCAATAAAGTACCTCTTATTTTGCCCTCCGCCTCGGGTTGTCTCGCAATACCTTCTACAGCTTGGCCCGCAGCAGTACCCTGACCAACTCCAGGTCCAATAGAAGCAAGTCCAACGGCTAATCCAGCAGCAATAACGGAAGCAGCAGAAACCAGTGGATTCATTAGAAGTTCCTCGCACCAAAATAAAGAAATGGTTAATGATACAAGCAACCAATGAATTAGAACTCCATTTTGTCATCACTAAAATTGATCCGGGCGAAGTAACTCATAACTCTAGTGTGAAGTTCCACAACTTTACTTCGTCCGTTGCTTTGTCCCCAATTGTTCTTTTCTTTCTTGATTTCGTTGCTTATTCAATTCACAGTCACATACGAAACAGAAGTAGTTCTATTGATGAAACCCCCGTCTAAATTCATAGCAATAAATCAAATTAGATCTCCCCTTAGGTCATATATACCTAATCCATTATCATATATACAAGTCCGCCTTGGATAATGTAAACCTACTATATCCTATCTTAGAGTCAATCAGATTCTAGAATATGTCTTCGAAAAAAGTTGACTTAAAATCATTAGATTAGAAATACCCTAGGGCACCACTCATTCCCCTACCACCTTAGTTTTTCGGAATCGAGTTTTTTCCTCTTTTATTCCTTTTTTCATTTCATTATTCTAGAAAAATAGACGAATTCATTAGATCGAATCATTGCAGAACAATCTTAGTATTTGAGTGATTTAAGCTCATGCAATTCCCATTTTTTTAAAACAAACAAAGTCCTCATATAATATGAGTATTAATTTGCTTTTATCGAAGCTAAAAAGCTTATTTACAAATCAAAAACATGTCAATGATGACCCTCCATCGATTCTCCTATATAAGCCGCAGCTAAAGTTGCAAAAATAAGAGCTTGAATACCGCTTGTAAATAATCCAAGGAACATGACAGGTATCGGAACCACTAAAGGTACTAAAGAAACAAGAACAACAACTACTAATTCATCAGCTAATATATTCCCGAAAAGTCGAAAACTAAGTGATAAAGGTTTTGTGAAATCTTCTAAGATATTAATAGGTAAAAGAATTGGAGTTGGTTGAATGTATTTACCAAAATAACTCAATCCCTTTTTGCTAAGACCCGCATAAAAATATGCTAGTGACGTGAGTAAAGCTAAAGCAACAGTAGTATTTATATCATTCGTAGGTGCAGCTAACTCCCCTTCAGGTAATTGTATCAGTTTCCAAGGTAAAAGAGCCCCGGACCAATTCGAAACAAAAATAAACAGAAACAGAGTTCCAATAAAGGGAACCCAAGGGCCATATTCTTCTCCAATCTGAGTTTTACTCACGTCTCGAATGAATTCAAGAATGTATTCGAAAAAATTCTGACTGCTAGTCGGAATAGTTTGTGGATTCCGAATAGCGATAGCGGTTGAACCTAATAAGATAGCAATTACAACCCAAGAAGTGATAAGTACCTGGGCATGCACTTGGAAACCCCCGATTTGCCAATACAAATGTTGGCCTACTTCCACACCGGATAGAGCATAGAATATGTTGATGGAACATGATAGAACGTTCATATTGCCCTCTGACAGAAATAGAACTTGAAAGGTAATTATTTTGATTCAATCGTCGCTTTTAAAAATTTTATATTTTGTATATCAACAAATCACACAATATCCCCATTAATTTTTCTTTTTTCATTCCAGACCCGTACAAGCAATTCGAAAAAGGTCCAAAAGTCATTTTCTCTTATTATAAATCAAGGCTTTCGTATATATCTCGAACGACCCTCACAAATAGCAAATACTAGTTTGTTAAGAATTAATCGGATCGAAGCTATAGCGTCATCATTCGCTGGAATCGAAATATCTGCAAGATCGGGGTCACAATTTGTATCAATTAAACAAATCGTTGGAATTCCCAAAGTGATACACTCTCGAAGAGCCGTATCTTCTTCTTGCTGATCAATGATGATTACAATATCGGGTAAACCTGTCATATATTTAATTCCACCCAGATATGTTTGCAAGTGCGATAATTGTCTCTT